TGAAAGGTTAAAAAGGGTAGAGTAAACCTGTTTTTATTTTCTTCGAAATTAATGTCCTCTTCCTCCGCATATAGAAAAGGAATAAATAAATCAATCAAATTACGAGAAGCCTCATAAAGTGCTTCCTTAGGAGTTAAACTTCCATTTGTCCATATTTCTAGAAAAAGTATCTCTTGTTTTTCATTCCCATTCCCATAAGAATGAATACTATGATTCGCATTTCGAACAGGCATGAATACAGCATCTATAGGGTAACTTCCATCTTGAGAGTCATTTATGGGTTCCATACGATATCCGCGATCTCTCTTGATTTGTAATCCAATACACAAATCAATTGGTTCCGTCAGGTTAGCTATATGTTGTGTCGTGTCAACTATTTCTACGGAAGGTGGTGAGATAATATCTTGAGCGGTTACGTATCTAGGACCCCTTACGCAAATTGACGCGTCTCTAACTCCATAGAGATTACTTCTCAATACAATTTCTTTCAAATTTTGTAAGATTTCATGTACTGATTCCTCAATACCTACTATCGTAGAATATTCATGTGGCACCTTCTTAGATTTTGCACGTGTGATACATGTTCCTTCTATTTCTCCAAGTAAGGCCCTTCGCATGGCAATACCGATGGTATCAGCTTGACCTTTCATAAGTGGTGACAGAATGAAACGACCATAATAAAGACGCTTACTGTCTACTCTTGATTCAACACACTTCCACTGTAGTGTTCGAGTGGATCCTGCTACTTCCTCTCGAACCATACTATACTAGTATTATTATTTGATCATTTATTTCTCTTGAAATCGGTTTAATTCTTATTTCTACACACGTCTTTTTTTAGGAGGTCGACATCCATTATGTGGCATAGGTGTTACATCACGTACGAAGCTTAATAATATACCACTTCTACGAATGGCTCGTAATGCTGCATCTCTTCCGAGACCAGGACCCTTTATCATAACTTCTGCTCGTTGCATACCCTGATCAACCACTGTACGAATAGCATTTACCGCTGTGGCTTGAGCAGCATAAGGTGTTCCTCTTCTTGTGCCTTTGAATCCAGAAGTACCGGCGGAGGCCCAAGAAACTACCCGACCTCGTACATCTGTAACAGTTATAATGGTATTGTTGAAACTCGCTTGAACATGAATAACGCCTTTTGGTATTCTACGTCCATTCTTACGTGAACCAATACGCCCATCCCTACGTGAACCAATTCTTGGTATAGCTTTTGTCATATTTTATCATCTCATATTTATGAGTCAGAAATATACAAAAAGAAAAGATACGGAGATATCCATTTCATGTTAAAACGGATCCTTTACCTTATTTTTACATATTTTATTTTTGAATTTTGGAAAGTAAAGTTCTTTTTTAGAAGAATTACCCTTGTCTCTGTTTATGTTTCGGATTGGAACAAATCACTATAATTCGTCCACGCCTGCGAATCAGTCGACATTTTTCACAAATTTTACGAACGGAAGCCCTTATTTTCATATTTTTTATTCCTTACCTTAATTCTGAATCCACTTCTTGGAAGAGAATAAGTCTCTTGAATTTTTTTTTTGAACTTCGAATTGTATACCCATGGTTAAAAAAATAACCTAATCGTTCGAATCTTTGTTGCGAAGTCGATAAATTATACGTCCCCTGGTTGAATCATAACGACTTACTTCAATTTTTACTCTATCTCCCGGTAGTATCCGTATAAAACTGCGGCGGATCCTCCCTGAAACATATCCTAGAATTAGATCTTCATTATCTAAACGGACCCGGAACATACCGTTGGGAAGTGATTCAGTAATTAAACCCTCATGAATCAATTTTTGTTCTTTCATTCCAGGTAACCTCCTTGAAGTATCAACTAATGGAGGAAGAGTTATATAACTCACTTTTCCTCTCTATTTTACAAATAGGAAGTTAGAGATCAAATTCGGATACCAGAGGTGGAAGATTACCATATATAACACAAAATTTCTCCTCCAATTCTTTCTAGTCGAGCTTCTCGATCTGTTATTATACCTCGAGAAGTAGAAAGAATTACAATTCCCATTCCACCTAAAATCTTAGGAATTCGTTGATAGTTGGAATAAATTCGTAAGCCGGGCCGGCTGATACGCTTTAAAATGGTTCTAGTTTTATATATTCCTTTTCTGGTTTTTCTATGTCGCAGAGTTGAAACCAAGAAATATTTGTTACTCTCCTGATGTTTCCGAACGTTTTCAATAAAACCTTCTCGTAGAAGTATTTTAACAATGTTTTCGGTGATATTTGTAGATGCTATTCGAACCCTTCCTTTTTTATCCGTGTCAGCATTTCTTATAGAAGTTATTAGATCGGCAATAGTGTCCCTACCCATGACGAACTAGAATTATAGGTTCCTCCAAATTTTGATATAATCAACATGTTTCCTTTTTTTTTTATTATAAAGTATATACGTGAGACACAATCTACTAATTTGATCTATTTGATCTATTTCAGATACCCTACTATATCATAGTCTCATCTACTACTATTTATAATACTTCGGGAGCTAATGAAACTATTTTAGTAAAATTTAACTGTCTCAATTCTCGAGCGATCGCACCAAAAACTCGAGTTCCTTTTGGATTTCCTTCTTGATCAATGACAACTGCAGCATTGTCGTCATATCGTATTATCATACCGTTTTCACGTTTGAGTTCTTTACATGTACGTACAATTACAGCTCTAATTACTTCTGATCTTTCTAGAGGCATATTGGGAACTGCTTCTTTGATTACAGCAACAATAACATCACCAATATGAGCATATCGGTGATTACCAGCTCCTATGATTCGAATACACATCAATTTTCGAGCTCCGCTGTTATCCGCTACATTCAAAAGGGTCTGAGGTTGAATCATATCATTTTTATTTCAATCTGTTATTTCAATGCAAAAGTATGAAAGAAAAAAAAGAAATATTGTCCGTCCAGAAATAAATAAACCTGCGGTTGTTTTTTCATCCCCAATACCCCTTTTTGTTTAGTTCTGCATCTCTATCCTGAAATAAGAAATTGAGTTCGTATAGGCATTTTGCGCGCAGCTATTGAGATAGCTGCTCTAGCTACAGTTTCTGATACTCCACCCATTTCATAAAGTATTCGACCCCGTTTAACAACGGATACCCAATATTCAGGGGATCCCTTCCCCGAACCCATACGTGTTTCCGCGGGTCTTACTGTAACAGGTTTGTCGGGAAATATACGTACCCATATTTTTCCACCACGACGCACATATCGTGTCATTGCTCTTCGCCCTGCTTCTATTTGTCTAGCTGTAATCCAAGCAGGTTCAAGTGCCTGAAGAGCGTATCTGCCGAAACAAATATGATTGCCTCGACAAGATATTCCTTTCATTCTTCCTCTATGCTGTTTACGAAATCTGGTTCTTTTGGGGTTATAGTCGATGGTTGTTTCTTAATTCCATCTCTACTGCAGAACCGGACATGAGAGTTTCTTCTCATCCAGCTCCTCGCGAATGAAAGGATTCTAATTCAATAATATTATAGATACACATTAATAGATACACATTAATAGGTACACATTAATAGATAATACACCAAGTAATGGCTTTTATTGATATTTAATTTCTTACATAAGAAGGAAGATGTAGATACAAGATATACAATACAGCTAGACGTGTGTGTACATTTATGTATCTTTATAGATAATGTAATGTTTCTCTTTTTTATTTTTATAACATAACGAATCCTTTCCTTATTTTTTTTTACCTCTATCGAATTACGACAAAAGATTGTAATCCAATAAATAGAGGTTTCGCGGGCGAATATTTACTCTTTCCTGTTTCATTCGAAGGTTCAATTCATAACCTCTCAGAATAAATCAATTTTTTCTTGGTCCGTTCCGCCATCCCACCCAATGAATTATTAGGATTCGTTTTCAATAGAAGCCTATGCAGTCACAGGTTCTGTCGTTCCCATAGCTTCTCCATTAATGGTTAGGTCCGAACTTTGCAATGGAGCTTCCAACAAAATTCGTTCCCAAGTCAATTTCCTCAGTTTTTATTAACCTGAAGGCTCTTTATTATTTTATTCTATTTAAAATTATTTCATTTTTTAATTCTTATATTTATAATTATCTTATCAGTATTGATTATCAGTATTGATGCTTTATCACACTGCCTTTTATGACGTGATTCATAGACCATACATATTGGAATCATATATCATTGATATTTTTGTTCTTTCTTTCTATCATCCTTCCATTTATCCACATCCCTTTTTTTTTTTTTTTGCTTTACAACCCATAATCAGATCTATTTTTTGTTGAAAGAATTTCAGTTGCTACAACCATATGATAGATCCACTCATTCATATAGTGACTGTTTCTTGGGATCTCGACAATACGAAGCAATAAGTTGGTTATTAGTTTATTTTATATAATTACAAAGTTTATAGCAGGGGTCAGTTTATTTTTTTTTTTTGAATCCCAACTTGAAACTATAAAGAAAAAACTAACGAGTCACACACTAAGCATAGCAATTATACCAAATGATCAATCGAATTTTTATTTAACCTTATAGAATTAGAATTGTTCATTTTTTGATTTTTAACGAAAAAAGAATGAAAGAGTTTGTCATTTTTTGTTTTATCACTGGACAGAATGGGAAGACAAGGTTGATTATTCCTCGTCTACAAATATCCAAATTTTTATACCTAATACTCCATAAATAGTTCGAATTGTATAGGAACAATGATCAATTTTAGCGCGAATTGTTTGTAGGGGAACTCTACCCTCTCTGATCCATTCAACACGTGCAATTTCTTTTCCGTCGATACGGCCTGCTATTTGCACTTGAATTCCTTTTGTATCCGTTTGTTCAGTTAATTCAATAGCTTTTTTCATTGCTTTTCGAAACGAAACTCTATTTTTTAATTGTAAAGCTATATATTCTGCAAGAATATTAGGTTGTCCATAAGGTTTTTCAACTCTTGTGATAGCAATGTTGAGTCTCCGG